GGAATGCAGATTTTTTCTTGTTTTCTTTATTATTGATAGGAATTCTCTTGTTAAGACCCTACTTAACTAATCAATTTAAACCTCAGATTCATACGAGAACCACGATAATTCAATGAAACCTTCAAAGTCCAAAGTTCACTGAGTGAGAACCGTTGGATCATCACTTATTCACTAAAAAAAAAGCTATAATGACTAAAAACATAAAATACAACGAAGTGCTTGTCCTTTGATCCAAATAAGAGTTTAAAAGCATAAAAACATTTTGATTTATTAAAGTTTATAAGATAGAACGGAAAGAAGTCCGGCTACGAGGTCTGAGTATTAAGTATGAATCATAGTTCGAATACTTTGTGATCTATTTGATCTATTTCGTGCTCCAGATACTCGAATGAATATCCGACGAAGTAAAACCATCTTGATAAAGATGACAGACTCCATTTTCTGTACTATCCATAGGGTCCATTCTAACAAGTCACACACTCATATTCCGGAAATCTACAAGTCAGAAAAAAATTTCGCGGTCGAACTACCAAAGAAGAATAGGCTCAAATTTTGAGACCTAAAGAATTTACTTTTTTGTATCGGACGAAAAGCTAGGACTTAAAAATTCTTCTCAGTCTAATTAACTGAAATTCCATCCAGTAGAACAGAAGAATTATAAATCTCCAATATAATAGATAGGAATACCGCAAATAGAGCCATTGCAACACCCATCAAAGGGGTTGTTCCCCATCCAGGAGCTACTTTACCATATTCGGAATTCAATGGTTTCAATAACTTCCCTACAGTAGTGCTTCTTGGACCAGATCGAGAACTATCCTCAACAGTTTGTGTAGCCATAATTTTTTTTTTTTTTTTTTTTTTCTGTTGACTTTGTATACCATTCCGTTGTAAATAAACGATCGTAGCATAGATCCATTGTGGTCTTTCAATTCTATAATAATGGAAACAGCAACCCTAGTCGCCATCTTTATATCTGGGTTACTTGTAAGTTTTACTGGGTATGCTCTATATACTGCCTTTGGGCAACCCTCTCAACAATTAAGAGATCCATTCGAGGAACACGGGGACTAGTTTACGTAATCAGCCTCCAACTATTTGGAGGCTGATTACGTAAATGAAGATAATGAAAAATAAGTTCATTTCTTAGTTGAAATTTTAGGTGGTTCCCGAAAAAAAATAGCGAAAAAAATTATCCCTAAAGTCGATACTAAGAGAAATGTATAAACCAATGCTTCCATAAATTTGATCGTGGTTTACAATTATAGCTTTCATACCTGTTTTGTTTATGTTTACTTGGGAGTATTCCTACGGATAAAGAAAGAAAAAGAGTCAAAGAAACGGCAGCGATTTAAATCAAGATTCCTGCAGTACCCCACTTAACTTATTAAATAAAATCGTAAACAGAAACTAGACGAAAACAAACAATGTTGCATCAGACTGCTTGTCTTTTTGTAGTTGTATCTCCAAGTTTTTGAAATGCACCAAATTCCAGTTGAGCATCCAAATCTGGATCAATACCAGCAAAAACATCTCTGAAGAGGGTTCTAGCACCATGCCAAATGTGTCCAAAGAAGAAAAGTAGAGCAAACGAAGCATGCCCAAAAGTAAACCAACCTCTTGGACTGCTACGAAAAACACCGTCGGATTTCAAAGTAGCACGATCTAATTCAAAAATCTCACCCAATTGAGCCCGTCTAGCATATTTTTTCACAGTTGCGGGATCGCTATAACTAACTCCATTAAGTTCACCACCATAAAACTCAACAGTTACACCTACTTGTTCGACACTATATTTAGATTCTGCTCTTCTAAATGGGACGTCGGCTCTAACAATTCCATCTCCGTCTACCAAAACAACCGGAAATGTTTCAAAAAAGGTAGGCATACGGCGTACAAAAAGTTCACGCCCTTCTTTATTTCGAAAGACGGGGTGTCCTAACCATCCAACAGCGATTCCATCCCCATTGTCCATTGAACCCGCTCGGAATAACCCCCCCTTTGCTGGATTATTACCAATATAATCATAAAAAGCTAATTTTTCAGGAATTTTGGCCCAAGCTTCTGATAAACTTTGATTTTCAGCTAGTCCAGCGCTAACTCTGCGATATATTTCTTGTTGAAAGTATCCCTGATCCCATTGATAACGAGTGGGACCAAATAATTCTATGGGAGTAGTTGCAGAACCATACCACATAGTTCCAGCAACAACAAAAGCTGCAAAAAAGACAGCAGCAATACTACTGGAAAGGACGGTTTCAATATTGCCCATACGTAATCCTTTGTATAGACGTTGAGGCGGACGAACACTAAGATGGAATAAGCCCGCTAATATACCCAACGTCCCTGCTGCAATATGATGAGAGGCTATTCCTCCCGGAACAAAAGGGTCAAAGCCCTCCACGCCCCACGCCGGATTTACGGGTTGGACCTTTCCGGTTAGTCCATAAGGGTCGGATACCCATATTCCAGGACCATATAATCCTGTTACATGAAATGCGCCAAAACCAAAGCAAGCCACTCCTGAAAGAAATAAATGAATTCCAAAAATCTTGGGTAAATCCAAAGAAGGTTTTCCTGTACGTTCATCACAAAAAATTTCTAGATCCCAATATACCCAATGCCAAATAGATGCCAAGAAACATAAGCCAGAAAACACGATATGTGCTCCGGCTACCCCTTCATAACTCCAAAGACCCGGATTCGTTATAGTCCCTCCTGTAATATTCCAACCGCCCCATGAATTGGTTATTCCTAAACGGGTCATGAAAGGGATAACGAACATACCTTGTCTCCACATTGGATCAAGAACCGGGTCGGAGGGATCAAAAACGGCTAATTCATATAGAGCCATCGAACCGGCCCAACCAGCAACCAGAGCCGTATGCATTATATGAACAGAAAGCAAACGACCGGGATCATTCAAGACAACAGTATGAACACGATACCAAGGCAAACCCATGGAAATACCCCTTTATCAACGAAAAATAGATCCTATGTAACTTTATTGCATTGGAAAAAACGATGCTACGGACCCCCCTTTTTTAGGTAATTATTTCGTAGAAAGGATTACTATTTGTTCTATTCTGTTAGTAATAACGGAACAATTCGATTCATTGGAAAAAAGGGAAGCGGATCTATTCTATATCCGATAAGTACCAATACGCAATGGGGGTGAATCCTATTTTATATGAACAAAGATAGCTATTGTTGTTCATCATTCAGAAGCCCATTCGTAAAAAATTTCCTTTATTTTTATTCATTCTCTCTTACTTTAGTTTTATTTTATAGTTTATTTTAGCTTATTCAACTTCTGTATTAAATATGAGTTTTTTAAATATGACTAATAAAGTAGGAAAAAGGAGAATATTATTAAAAAATGGAACCACCCCACGTTTCCACATAAAAGTCAAATCGTCATTCTCTTTTTTTCATGCCCATTGGCGTTCCGAAAGTCTTTTTTTCAGTTGCTGAAGACGAAGAGGATTCTTGGGTTGACGTATAGTGCGACTTGTCAGACATATTGGGCTAGATGGGATTTACCCGTTTTCTCCCTCGATCGAGATATCCTCTGTTTCGCCCAAAAAGATTGATTAAATTATCAAAAATTTGTAACGCGAAGCGCAAAAAAGTGGAATTAAATGCAGGGAGTATTTAGATTGATATTAGATTATCAAAAATTTTTATGGTTTACGTGATCGGACTAATAAAATGAAGTATCCAGGCTCCGTTTAGCAAAAACCCAATTGATAATTAATATAGAATCTTTTTCTAATTACTACTTAATTATGATATGCAAAATTCTGCATAAAAAATTGAAAGAGGGTGATCTTGTTGATCAAATAATAAAATGAAAATTTGTTGACTATTTGAAAGAAGACACGTGAAAGAAATGAATTGAAAAAAAAAAGAGTTGTAAAAAAAAGACGCGGTATTTGGTTCATTTGTCCTATATGTGCAAATCAAAATCGGGCAAATTTTTCCTTTTACTCGGGGTAGAGCATAAACCTAAAAAATGGAATAAAAAAGGAAGCAGCCCGTTCAGGACCAAGAAAAAACCATCGCCATTTAAACTGAATCTCGATGAAAAAAATATCAATGAATCAAGTTAGTCTGACAAGCTTAATCAACCTTTAGGATTATAAAATCTAATAAAAGGGGCCAAGACTCTTTTTCTTTTAAAAAGGGAGCAAGCCCTTCCCTTAAAAGTTAGAAAGAAAGGCCTTCTATGAAAAAAGGGGGTTGTAATCGACACATTGATTCTGTCACAATTTTTATTGAACCGTATGCATCAAAAGGTGCCTGTACGGCTCCTAAGGAATAAATTTATATCCTAATCAACCGACTTTATCGAGAAAGATTTCTTTTTTTAGGTCAAGAGGTTAATAGCGAAACCGCGAATCAAATTATGGGTCTTATGGTAGTTAGTAGTATAGACGACGCTACCCGAGATCTTTTTTTATTTATAAACTCTCCCGGTGGGGGGGTAATACCTGGAGTAGGTCTTTATGATACCATACAAATTGTACCAACCGATGTACATACAATATGCGTTGGAGTGGCCGCTTCAGTAGCTTCCCTTATCCTACTCGGAGGGACAATTACCAAACGTCTAGCATGCCCTAACTCTTGGCGCCAACGAGTTTTTTTTAGAGAAAAAATACTATGCCTTCGCCATCGGAAATATGCATTTGTTAAGTAATAATAGCATGGCACTTCGAATTCGATAGAAAATTTTTTAGATTCAAAAACATGTATTCTATATTGAAAAAGTAGTATGAGATAAGGAAGGGGCATTTCTTTCAAATGATATCTTACCTATTCGGAACACATTTCCACATCTAAGTGTCACAAACTTTGTCTTAACACCGGGAGCTTGCTTACAAACTTGTTACAAAAATTTATATAAAAAAAAAGACACTTTGGGATTGCTGAATCATAGACTAAAAAAAAAAAAATAATAATATATAAAGCAACGGAACCATCATAATATTAATACTCCACTAATACCTCACAAAACAGATTATATTTTAGCCCTAAAAAAAGGATGGTCATTGGACCATTTATGGATCCTTTATGGATCTGCGTATAATACAACCTATATATCATTTTTCATTTACCCCAAAGAAAAGAAAAGAAAGGTAAAAAAAAACATAACTTCCATTGTGGAGCCGTATGCAATGAAAAAATGCCTGTACGGTTACTCAAAATTCTCTTTTTTTTGTCCTTTCTACCCATTTCTAACAACTAGAAAAACCCTTTCTATTGTATTATCAGGGTAATGATCCATCAACCCGCTAGTTCATTTTTTGAGTCACCATTGGGCGAATTTATCATGGAATCGGACGAGCTGATACTAATTCGCGAAAACCTCGTCGGGCTTTATGTACAAAGAACTGGCAAACCAGGATGGGTTGTATCCGAAGACCTGGAACGGGATGTTTTTATGTCACCAACAGAAGCCCAAGCCCATGGCATTGTTGATCATGTAGGGTATGACCTAGAAGTTCAATAAAGTTTTATTTCACCCCGATCTAAAATTTATCATTTTTTGTGGTAAGAACGTCAATAAAAAAAAAAAGATTTATTTCACCCCGATCTAAAATTTATCATTTTAGATCTTTTAGATTATATGGTGTTGTATCGTCGGTCCCTAAAATCGAAGTGCTTCTCTCTGAAATCTATTTTTTTAATATTCAAGAGAAGTCCGTCAGCGTTAGACGGTTAGACTACGACTAAACCAACCCATTATTTATATGATTTAATATGCCAACCATTAAACAACTTATTAGAAATCCAAGACAGCCAATCCGAAATGTCACGAAATCCCCAGCGCTTCGGGGATGCCCTCAGCGACGAGGAACATGTACTCGGGTGTATGTGCGACTCGTTTAGATCATAGACAAAAAAAGGAAATTATTTTTGAAATATCAAGGATCAGTACCTTTGAATAAAATAGAATGGAGGAACTCGATTTAAAATTTAAAAAAGATAGATCATTCATATTTTCTATTGTGTCTGAAACTTATGGTTTACATTGGTGAAAATCCAATTAACTCCATTTTTTAGAAAACCCCCAATGATAACAAATGGTTATCCATTAAGCGGGGGAAATTCAAATTTTTATTTAAAATATTCCACTCTTGAAAGAAAAGAACGGACTAACAGGGTAAACGACCAAATCAATTTTCAAAGTGAAATACCGTTACTGTATAAAGTGGATCTCATTGTGAAAGACCTATTACTGGAATATTCATGGGGTAGAGCCAAAGAATGTGAATTGTACAAGTTACCAATAGTATTGATTAATTCAAAGAAGGAGCTCCGGTGTATAGAGAGGACCTCACCGTTTTAGAAGTAACCATAGAAACGATGGAACCCACTATTTATACACTTCTATTTACTCCTTTTTGGAGTTAGTCTATTTTTTTATATCAAGTATAAAGGCAATTTCTCCTTTCAAAGCAAAGGAAAATACCTAGCAAAAAATAGTGGTGGGGAAGGTTAGAGTAGCAAAAGCCATTGGAATTTTTTTTTATACATTGGAATAATTCGTTTGGTTATTAATAGACTAGTAAAGGGGAAAAGAATAACTAAAAAAAGAATGAGTTATTCATCAAAGTTTGATTTATTCAATGACTAGAATTAAACGCGGATATATAGCTCGGAAACGTAGAACAAAACTTCGTTTATTTACATCAGGCTTTCGAGGGTCTCATTCACGACTTACACGAACTATGACTGAACAGAGAATAAAAGCCTTATTTTCGGCTCAGCAAGATAGGAGGGTAAGAAAAAGAGATTTTCGTCGTTTATGGATCACTCGAATAAATGCCGTAATTCACGAAATGGGGGTATTCTATAACTATAACCGATTCATACACAATCTGTACAATAAGCAATTACTTCTTAATCGGAAAATACTTTCACAAATAGCTCTATTAAATAGGAGTGGTCTTTATACGCTTTCGAATTGTATCAAACAATAAGGGGGTTGCAAGAAATCCACTAAAAGAATTTTTCTTTTAAATAGAGTTCTAAGTAGAATGGGCTCGGGGAAGGTAGAGTAGAAATTAGTATTATAAAAAAGTCGTAAAAAAAATATATATAGTAGCTAAAAAAAAGAGTTATTCTTTATATTTTGACGGTTTTTTTTATAACAGACACGGACGTCACAATCAAATTGTTATTATTGATTGGATTTTTCGAACAAGATATTAATATCTTTTTGAATTCCTTCAGATTGTAATTGTTATGCAATTGAAGAAAAAGGCTATTTTTTTCTGGTTCTAAGGCGAGTAGTTCTAGGGGTCGACCCACTTCTTTCAAATTGTTTCTGATTATTAAGAAAAGGTAACAAAGATAAAATACGAGCTTGTTTTATAGCACGAGTAATTAATCGTTGTTGTTTTAAAGTAACTCGATTCACACGTCTAGATAAGATTTTTCCTTGTTCACTAATAAATCGACTAATTAAACGCATGTTTCTATAATCAATTCGATCCCCCGATTGGAGCGGGGGCAAACGCCTACGAAAAGATCGCTTGGATTTCCTAAAAAGTGGCTTAGATTTATTCATAATTTTTTTTATTCCTTCTCTTTAAAATCCTATTTTGATAGGATCAAAATAAAAACGATTTTTATTTCTATTTTCTCTATAGTCTAGAGTTTCTATATAGAATTAAGAATATAGGATTAGATTTCTTGATATTGATTTTTTTTTTATATATGTAATATATATATAGACTCTAATTATTCCTGTTCTTAAAAAAAAACAGTTGACATATAAGCCAAGCACTACGTTTGATCTATTTCTTTATTTCCCCGTGAATTGTATGTTTATAACAATAGGGACAGAATTTTCTCAATTCCAATCGACTAGGGGTGTTATGCCGATTCTTTTGAGTAATATATCTGGAAATTCCCGCCGATTCTTTCTTAATATCATTTCGAACACAACTGTTACATTCCAAAATAATTGTTACTCGAACATCTTTACCCTTTGCCATGAAACCTCCTTTGGATTTATGATTCACCCCAATCTTCTATTTTAAATTTAGCATCCCGAAAGAACAAGAACCAAAAAAATAGAAGCAGTTAACGAAAAAAAAATTATTAAATATTTCGTTGCAATTAATATTAATTAAATAAAATAATAAGCAATACAATGATTTTTTGAAAACTATATTTCAAATCTTTGTACAGTTTTTTTAAGTATCTCGTAGGATACTCTTTACCGCGCAACACCTTCTTTTCGGTCTATTAAAAATTTAATGGGATCCTGAACCCCCGTTTTTATGACCTTTCGCCCCCCACTTTTTCTATTTTTCTAATAAAAAAAATAATAATAAATAGAAAAAGTGGGTGGGGGTTAGTCCCCGATGGTTGATTGTATCTCTAAATTTTTGAACCTTTTCTAATGTTAATAACTAGAATTAAAAAAGGGAAATGTTAATGCATCTGGAAATAAACGATTAATCTCTATTAATAAACCTGCTAATGAAACGAACCATAGAGTACTTAGTACCGGCGCTACGGAAAGATATGTTTTTAGATCTCGCATTTGAAATCCTCCTCCTTTCTTCTTTATTGTATTACGTTATATATAGTAATATATATAACTACAGATGTACATGTAGTTAAGAAGTTATTGTATACGTAAACCCCCCATTATAATTGAAATATTGGCTACTAGAACGATCTTATAGATTCGATTTTACAATGGAAACACCCATTTATGTCAAATTTCAATTTAGAGAATTCTCGTATAAAAAAGTAAATTTTTAATTATATGCTTGTTATCTGATATGAGAAAAAAAGAAGAAGGATATGGAAAACAAGGCAGGAATTCTCTACAATGACACTGTAAACCAATTGAAAGGGATGTAGCGCAGCTTGGTAGCGCGTTTGTTTTGGGTACAAAATGTCACGGGTTCAAATCCTGTCATCCCTACCTATTACTGTTCAGAAGAGCAGTAACGAGTCAGAAGAGCAGTAACGAGTCAGAAGAGCAGTAACGAGGGATCCATTTGAGATCTATCTTTTTTTTAAGAAAATTGGACATACATATAATTCTGAAATTGATGATGTACTATTATATAGATAGAGTATATACGTATATTATATAGATATAGTATATACGTAAAAACTGGATTCTGGTTAAAGAATGTCCTCTTTATAGCCTTTTCGTTTTTTAGAAAAAAAAAATAAAAGCGCTCTTAGTTCAGTTCGGTAGAACGTGGGTCTCCAAAACCCAATGTCGTAGGTTCAAATCCTACAGAGCGTGATTTCACTCTTGTTTATTAGATTGTGTCAAAATTCCACTGTTCGCAAATAATGGAGCAGCAATCTGAATTAGACCTCCCGCATATGAAAACAAGAAGGAGGTCCGTAAAAAAAAAGAGATCTTAATTAATCAAAAGTCCAACTGATCACCACGCCTGTATTGTAAATAAGCAGTTACGAATAATCCAGCCAAAGTAATAGGAATTAGACCTAAGACGATTCCAAATAAAAAAACTTCAATCATTTCAATTTTCTTTTTTTTTTTTTTTTTTTTAAGGGAGAAAAGAGAGGTACTAGCTATTCCTAGCTCTTCATCTGTATTGCCGATGAATCTCAATGACCAAAATTGAGTAATTAACACGGTAAGGAACTCTCGAACATAATGAAATACCACAGAACTCCTTTTTTATAAAAAAAGATTCATTAAATGAATTTCAAATAAGTCGTATTTTGCTTAGACCAATAAATATAACTGAGGTTATAGTTAAAGCTGCTAGTAGAAAACCGAAATAACTAGTTATAGTAGGCATGAAGGGACTCAATAAAATTTGTTTTTTTTATACATATGTTTCTAAAGTACTTCCCTAAGTTTCAATCTCATTTTTTATTCTTGTAACTAGTATTTTGATCTATTTCTATCTCTAAAAAAAAAAAAAATGAAATTGAAAATTTGTTAATTATCAACCATTATAGGTGGTATGAACAAAAATGGATA